GCTAGCGTAGCTTAAAATAAAGCATAGCACTGAAGATGCTAAGACGGGCCCTAGAAAGCTCCGCATGCACAAAGGCTTGGTCCTGACTTTACTATTAGCTTTAGCACAACTTACACATGCAAGTATCCGCGCCCCTGTGAGGATGCCCTTAATCCCCCGCCCGGGGACGAGGAGCAGGTATCAGGCACTAACCTTTAGCCCAAAACGCCTTGCCACGCCACACCCCCATGGGAATTCAGCAGTGATAGATATTAAGCCATAAGTGAAAACTTGACTTAGTTAGTGTTAAGAGGGCCGGTAAAACTCGTGCCAGCCACCGCGGTTATACGAGAGGCCCTAGTTAATAGGCACGGCGTAAAGGGTGGTTAGGGGAGATAAAAATAAAGCCAAAGGGCCTCTTGGCCGTCATACGCTCCCGAGTGTCCGAAGCCCATAAGCGAAAGTAGCTTTAATATAGTCCACCTGACTCCACGAAAACTGAGAAACAAACTGGGATTAGATACCCCACTATGCTCAACCGTAAACCTAGACGTTATTACACAACAAACGTCCGCCCGGGTACTACGAGCGTTAGCTTGAAACCCAAAGGACTTGGCGGTGCCTTAGACCCCCCTAGAGGAGCCTGTTCTAGAACCGATAACCCCCGTTAAACCTCACCACTTCTGGCCATCCCCGCCTATATACCGCCGTCGTCAGCTTACCCTGTGAAGGATTAACAGTAAGCTAAATGGATATATTCCAAAACGTCAGGTCGAGGTGTAGCGCACGAAGTGGGAAGAAATGGGCTACATTTTCTATTATAGAATATCCACGGATAGTACCCTGAAAAATTACTCGAAGGAGGATTTAGTAGTAAAAAGGAAAAAGAGTGTCCTTTTGAACCCGGCTCTGAGGCGCGTACACACCGCCCGTCACTCTCCCCTGTCATACAGCGATAAATGTTCATAACACTAAAGCACCGACAAGGGGAGGCAAGTCGTAACATGGTAAGTGTACCGGAAGGTGCACTTGGATCAAACCCAGGGTGTGGCTGAGACAGTTAAGCATCTCCCTTACACCGAGAAGACATCCATGCAAATTGGATCGCCCTGAGCCAGACAGCTAGCTTAACCACCAAAATTAACCCAATAATATAGATAATTTAGCATTAAATAAATAAAAAAACTAAATCATTTTTCCACCTTAGTACGGGAGACGGAAAAGGTAATTTAAGCAATAGAGAAAGTACCGCAAGGGAAAGCTGAAAGAGTAATGAAATAATTCATTTAAGCACGAAAAAGCAGAGCTTAACCCTTGTACCTTTTGCATCATGATTTAGCCAGCACTACTCAAGCAAAGTGACCTTTAGTTTGAAACCCCGAAACCAAGTGAGCTACCCCGGGACAGCCTTAAAGGGCGAACCCGTCTCTGTGGCAAAAGAGTGGGAAGAGCCCCGGGTAGAGGTGATAAACCTACCGAACTTGGTGATAGCTGGTTGCCTGAGAAATGAATAGAAGTTCAGCCTCGTACCCCTTTAGCCAACCAAGAGATGTCTAAATAAGCACAAAAGAGAAACACGAGAGTTAGTTAAAGGGGGTACAGCCCCTTTAATAAAGGACACAACCTTAAATAGGAGGATAAGAGTCACATTTTATAAAACTAGTTGTTCCAGTGGGCCTAAAAGCAGCCATCTGAGTAGAAAGCGTTAAAGCTCAAACAACATTCAGTTTATTATACTGATAAATAGCCCAACTCCCCTAAGGATATCAGGCCATTCCATGCCACCATGGAAGAGACCATGCTAAAATGAGTAATAAGAGGATATGATCCTCTCCCAGCACAAGTGTAAGCCAGATCGGACAAACCACTGGAAATTAACGAGCCCAGTAAAAGAGGGCAATGTGGCCAACAAGAAAATCAAGAAAATACCACAATCTTTATATCGTTAAACCCACACTGGAGTGCTTCCAAGGAAAGACTAAAAGAAAAGGAAGGAACTCGGCAAACACAAGCCTCGCCTGTTTACCAAAAACATCGCCTCCTGCAAACCCCAACGTATAGGAGGTCCAGCCTGCCCGGTGACTACAAGTTTAACGGCCGCGGTATTTTGACCGTGCAAAGGTAGCGCAATCACTTGTCTTTTAAATGAAGACCTGTATGAATGGCTAAACGAGGGCTTAGCTGTCTCCCTTTTCAAGTCAGTGAAATTGATCTACCCGTGCAGAAGCGGGTATATGCATACAAGACGAGAAGACCCTTTGGAGCTTAAGGTACAAATTCACCTACGTTAAGCAGCTTATTAAGCAAGTGTAAACCTAATAGAAATTGGAATTTTACCTTCGGTTGGGGCGACCATGGAGAACAAATAATCCTCCAAGTGGACTGGGATAAACCCTAGAACCAAGAATTACACTTCTAAGTCACAGAAATTCTGACCAAATATGATCCGGTCATAACACCGATCAACGAACCAAGTTACCCTAGGGATAACAGCGCAATCCTCTCCAAGAGTCCATATCGACGAGAGGGTTTACGACCTCGATGTTGGATCAGGACATCCTAATGGTGCAGCCGCTATTAAGGGTTCGTTTGTTCAACGATTAAAGTCCTACGTGATCTGAGTTCAGACCGGAGCAATCCAGGTCAGTTTCTATCTGTAATGTCATTTTTCCTAGTACGAAAGGACCGGAAAAAAGAGGCCTATGCTAAAAGTACGCCTTACCCCTAATTAATGAAGACAACTAAATTAAGTAAAGGGAGGACTCAAGATTATAGGTCAAAATAAGGCCTCACTAAGATGGCAGAGCATGGTAATTGCAAAAGGCCTAAGCCCTTTCAGCCAGGGGTTCAAATCCTCTTCTTAGTTATGCTAAACACTCTATTAACACATCTGGTTAACCCTCTCGCATATATTGTTCCTGTATTATTGGCCGTAGCCTTCCTCACCCTCCTTGAACGTAAAGTCCTTGGTTATATACAACTACGAAAGGGACCAAACATTGTGGGGCCCTATGGGCTTCTTCAACCAATTGCAGACGGAGTCAAACTATTTATTAAGGAACCAGTTCGCCCATCTACAGCATCCCCCTTTTTGTTTCTGGTTGCCCCAATGCTCGCATTGACCCTAGCTCTGATATTATGAGCACCCATGCCTATGCCTCAACCTGTTGTTGATTTAAACCTAGGGATTCTCTTCGTCCTAGCCTTATCAAGTCTAGCAGTATATGCTATCTTAGGATCAGGATGAGCATCCAATTCAAAATATGCTCTAATTGGTGCCCTTCGAGCCGTGGCCCAGACGATTTCGTATGAGGTGAGTCTCGGATTAATTCTACTTTCCATTATCATCTTCTCTGGAGGGTATACCCTACAAATGTTTAATATTACCCAAGAGGGCATCTGACTCCTCATTCCAGCCTGGCCCCTGGCCGCAATATGATATATTTCCACCTTAGCTGAAACAAACCGTGCACCGTTTGATTTAACAGAAGGTGAGTCTGAACTAGTCTCCGGCTTTAATGTTGAGTATGCTGGTGGACCCTTTGCCCTATTTTTCCTTGCTGAATATGCCAACATCTTATTAATAAATACCTTATCAGCTATTCTTTTCCTCGGCGCATACCACATGCCTTCTATACCCGAATTGACAACAATCAATTTAATGACTAAAGCCGCACTTCTTTCAGTGGTTTTTCTCTGAGTTCGAGCATCCTACCCACGATTCCGATATGATCAGCTAATGCACTTGGTTTGGAAAAATTTTCTTCCCCTAACCCTAGCCCTGGTCCTTTGACATACCGCCCTCCCTATTGCACTTGCGGGGCTCCCTCCCCAGCTATAATGCTTGGAGGAACCGTGCCTGAATTTCCAAGGACCACTTTGATAGAGTGGCTTATGGGGGTTAAAGTCCCCCCAGTTCCTAGAAAGAAGGGAATTGAACCCATCCTCAGGAGATCAAAACTCCTGGTGCTTCCTCTACACCACTTTCTATGATAAGGTCAGCTAATAAAGCTTTCGGGCCCATACCCCGAACATGATGGTTAAAATCCCTCCCCTATCAATGAACCCCTATGTACTTACTGTCCTTCTATCTAGTTTGGGATTAGGAACCACCTTGACCTTTGCTAGCTCACACTGACTGCTAGCCTGAATAGGACTTGAAATCAATACCCTAGCAATTATCCCGTTGATAGCCCAACAACATCACCCGCGGGCGGTTGAAGCAACCACAAAATATTTTTTAACACAAGCAACGCCCGCGGCAATAATTTTGTTCGCCGCAACCACCAATGCCTGGGTAACAGGTGAATGAGGCATTAGTGATATATCACACCCAGTCGCCTCTTCAATGACCATTGCCGCCCTAGCATTGAAGATTGGACTTGCACCTATACACTTTTGGTTACCAGAAGTACTTCAAGGCCTTGATTTGGTTACCGGATTAGTTCTCTCTACCTGACAGAAACTGGCCCCACTTGCATTAATTATTCAAGTAGCCCCCACTGTCAACCCAGTAATACTTACATTATTAGGACTCCTCTCCACACTGGTAGGAGGTTGGGGCGGCCTGAACCAAACCCAAGTCCGAAAAATCTTAGGTTATTCCTCAATTGCACATATAGGCTGAATAATTATTATTTCGCAATATGCCCCCCATTTAACCCTCCTCGCCCTGGGCATGTATGTATTTATAACATCGGCGGCTTTCCTATCATTAAAGATGACATCTACCACAAATATTGCAGCCATAACAATAATATGGTCGAAAGCCCCTGTCCTGGTGTCCACTACGGCCCTCGCCCTCCTCTCACTAGGAGGTCTCCCACCACTAACCGGGTTTATACCTAAATGATTAATTTTACAAGAGATAGCGAAACAGCAACTGCCGCTTACAGCAACAGTTATGGCACTCGCCGCCCTCCTAAGTCTCTACTTTTACCTGCGACTATGTTATGCTATAACTCTTACTATTTCTCCTAATACAACTAATGCCATAACACCATGACGAGCTCGGACCACCCAGTCCACAATTACCCTTGCCCTCTTCATAACGACTGCCCTCGGACTTTTACCTATTACTCCAGCTATTATATCGCTTGTTACCTAGGGACTTAGGATAGTTAGACCAAGAGCCTTCAAAGCTCTAAGCAGGAGTTAAAGTCTTCTAGTCCCTGATTAAGGCCTGCGGGACTTTATCCCACATCTTCTGAATGCAACTCAGACACTTTAATTAAGCTAAGGCCTTTCTAGATGAGAAGGCCTCGATCCTACGAAATCTTAGTTAACAGCTAAGCGCCCAAACCAGCGGGCATTCATCTACCTTTCCCGCCGTTAGCGGCGTAAGGCGGGAAAGCCCCGGCAGACGTTAGTCTGCGTCTTTGGATTTGCAATCCAATGTGTACTCCACCACGGGGCTTGATAGGAAGAGGACTTAAACCTCTATTCACGGAGCTACAACCCGCCGCCTAACTTCGGCCATCCTACCTGTGGCAATCACACGCTGATTCTTCTCTACCAACCACAAAGATATTGGCACCCTTTACCTAGTATTTGGTGCCTGAGCCGGGATAGTTGGAACTGCCCTAAGCCTATTAATCCGAGCTGAATTAAGTCAGCCAGGGTCCCTCCTTGGCGATGATCAAATTTATAATGTTATTGTTACCGCACACGCCTTTGTTATAATTTTCTTTATAGTAATACCTATTCTTATTGGAGGCTTTGGTAACTGACTTGTTCCACTAATGATCGGGGCCCCAGATATGGCATTCCCCCGAATAAATAATATAAGCTTCTGACTCCTACCACCTTCCTTTCTCCTACTCCTAGCCTCGTCGGGTGTAGAGGCTGGAGCCGGTACAGGATGAACAGTATATCCTCCCCTTTCAGGTAACCTAGCCCATGCAGGTGCATCCGTAGACCTAACTATCTTCTCTTTACATCTGGCAGGTGCATCATCTATCTTAGGGGCAATTAACTTTATTACAACAACAATTAATATGAAGCCCCCAGCCATTTCCCAATATCAAACCCCCTTATTTGTATGAGCTGTTTTAGTAACAGCTGTACTACTCCTGCTATCTCTACCAGTTCTGGCTGCTGGGATTACAATACTTCTAACAGACCGAAATCTAAATACTACTTTTTTTGATCCCGCAGGAGGGGGAGATCCTATTCTTTATCAGCACTTATTCTGATTTTTTGGTCACCCAGAGGTCTACATTTTAATTTTACCAGGATTTGGGATCATCTCCCATGTTGTAGCCTATTATTCAGGCAAAAAAGAACCCTTTGGATATATGGGAATAGTATGAGCTATAATAGCTATCGGTCTATTAGGGTTTATTGTCTGAGCCCATCATATGTTTACAGTTGGTATGGATGTAGATACCCGCGCATATTTTACATCCGCAACAATAATTATTGCAATTCCAACAGGTGTTAAAGTTTTTAGCTGATTAGCCACTCTCCATGGTGGCTCAATTAAATGGGAAACACCAATACTCTGGGCCCTTGGCTTTATTTTCCTCTTTACGGTAGGGGGCTTAACAGGAATTGTATTAGCCAATTCATCGTTAGATATTGTTTTACATGATACCTATTATGTGGTTGCACATTTCCATTATGTCCTATCAATGGGGGCCGTATTCGCTATTATAGCAGCTTTCGTTCACTGATTCCCGCTGTTTACAGGGTACACCCTTCATAGCACATGAACTAAAATCCATTTTGGGGTAATGTTTATTGGCGTAAACCTTACATTCTTCCCACAACACTTCCTTGGCCTTGCAGGTATACCACGACGATACTCAGATTACCCGGATGCTTATACTCTTTGAAATACAGTATCATCTATTGGGTCATTAATTTCCCTAGTAGCAGTAATTATATTCCTATTTATTTTATGGGAAGCCTTCGCCGCCAAGCGAGAAGTTTCATCTGTAGAATTAACCATAACAAATGTTGAATGACTTCATGGTTGCCCCCCTCCTTACCACACATTTGAAGAACCCGCATTTGTTCAAGTTCAATCAAATTAATCGAGGAAGGGAGGAATTGAACCCCCATTTACTGGTTTCAAGCCAGTCACATAGCCACTCTGCCACTTCCTTTTAAAGACATTAGTAAACTCGCAAATTACATCACCTTGTCAAGGTGAAATCGTAGGTTAAATTCCTGCATGTCTTGAGCTTTAAGCTTAATGGCACATCCCACACAACTAGGATTCCAAGACGCGGCATCACCCGTTATAGAAGAGCTTCTTCACTTCCATGATCATGCTTTAATAATTGTATTTCTAATTAGTACCTTGGTACTTTATATTATTGTTGCAATAGTATCAACGAAACTCACGAACAAATATATTCTAGACTCCCAGGAGATTGAAATTGTATGAACTGTATTGCCAGCCGTAATCCTCGTTTTAATTGCCCTCCCCTCCCTACGAATTCTTTATCTTATAGATGAAATTAATGATCCCCACCTAACAATTAAAGCCATAGGACATCAATGATACTGAAGCTACGAGTATACTGATTATGAGAATCTAGGCTTCGACTCATATATAATTCCAACCCAAGACCTTAATCCAGGACAATTCCGACTTCTTGAAGCAGATCATCGGATAGTTGTCCCTATAGAATCCCCAATCCGAGTACTTGTGTCAGCTGAGGATGTATTACATTCTTGAGCCGTTCCATCCCTTGGCGTAAAAATAGACGCGGTCCCGGGCCGTCTTAATCAAACAGCCTTCATTGCCTCTCGACCAGGAGTATTCTATGGGCAATGCTCCGAGATCTGTGGGGCAAATCATAGCTTCATGCCTATTGTAGTGGAAGCAGTCCCACTTGAACACTTCGAAAACTGATCCTCATTAATACTAGAAGACGCCTCACTGGGAAGCTAAATATGGGTCTCAGCATTGGCCTTTTAAGCCAAAGAATGGTGCCTCCCAACCACCTCCAGTGAAATGCCTCAATTAAACCCTGCCCCTTGATTTGCAATCTTAGTATTCTCATGACTGGTATTTCTTACCATCATCCCAACCAAAGTGATAAGTCACACATCACCTAACGAGCCAATACACCTGGACTCTGAAAAACACAAAACTGAACCCTGAGACTGACCATGGCAATAAGCTTCTTTGATCAATTTGCAAGCTCGTCCTATTTAGGAATTCCCTTAATTGCTATTGCAATTGCCCTTCCATGGGTAATATACCCCACTTCTACCTCACGATGAATTAATAACCGCCTTATCACAATTCAGGGGTGGTTTGTTAATCAATTCACTAGTCAACTTATGATACCCTTAAATATAGGAGGCCATAAATGAGCACTCCTAATGGCCTCTTTGATAGTATTTTTGATTACTATTAATATGCTCGGACTTTTACCTTATACTTTTACCCCTACAACACAACTATCTTTAAATATAGGATTTGCCGTGCCATTATGACTTGCTACGGTAATTATTGGAATACGTAATCAACCAACAGTAGCTCTTGGTCATCTCTTACCAGAAGGCACCCCTATTCCTTTAATTCCTGTATTAATTATTATTGAAACAATTAGCCTCTTTATCCGACCATTGGCCCTTGGTGTCCGGCTGACAGCTAACCTCACCGCAGGCCACCTTCTTATTCAATTAATTGCTACCGCCGTATTCGTACTCCTGCCCATGATACCTACAGTAGCAATTCTTACCGCCGCCGTCTTATTTCTCCTTACACTGCTAGAAGTTGCAGTAGCAATAATTCAAGCCTATGTATTTGTCCTTCTCCTTAGCCTATACCTGCAAGAGAACGTTTAATGGCCCACCAAGCACACGCATATCATATGGTTGATCCAAGCCCATGACCTTTAACCGGCGCAATCGGAGCTTTACTAATAACATCCGGTCTAGCAATCTGGTTCCACTTCCACTCCACCACACTTATAACCCTTGGACTAATACTTCTAATTCTTACAATATATCAGTGATGACGAGATATCATCCGAGAGGGAACATTCCAAGGACACCACACACCCCCTGTACAAAAAGGTTTACGCTACGGCATAATCCTATTTATTACATCCGAGGTATTCTTCTTCTTAGGATTTTTCTGAGCTTTTTACCACTCAAGCCTGGCACCCACTCCAGAACTAGGAGGATGTTGACCACCCACAGGTCTTATTACCTTAGACCCCTTCGAAGTTCCACTACTTAATACGGCTGTCCTTCTAGCATCTGGAGTTACAGTAACATGAGCCCATCACAGCTTAATAGAAAGTGATCGCAAACAAACTATTCAATCCCTAGCACTAACAATTCTTCTAGGGCTTTACTTCACCGCCTTACAAGCCATGGAATACTATGAGGCCCCTTTCACCATTGCAGATGGAGTCTACGGCTCAACATTCTTTGTAGCCACAGGCTTCCACGGGTTACATGTTATTATTGGATCTTCATTCTTAGCTGTCTGCCTACTTCGACAAGTACAATATCACTTTACATCTGAACATCATTTAGGCTTTGAAGCTGCCGCGTGATACTGACACTTTGTAGATGTAGTATGATTATTCCTCTACGTATCAATTTATTGATGAGGCTCATATCTTTCTAGTATTTTAAAGCTAGTACGAGTGACTTCCAATCACCTAGTCTTGGTTGAACTCCAAGGAAAGATAATGAACTTAGTTATTACAATCTTAACTATTACAACAGCCCTCTCTCTTGTACTAGCAACTGTATCTTTTTGACTACCTCAAATGAACCCAGATGCAGAGAAGCTCTCACCCTATGAGTGTGGCTTTGACCCCTTGGGATCGGCTCGACTACCATTTTCCTTGCGGTTTTTCCTTGTGGCCATTTTGTTTCTACTATTTGATCTGGAGATTGCACTTCTACTTCCATTACCCTGAGGAGATCAACTCCATAACCCTGCTGGCACCTTCTTCTGAGCTATAGCAGTCCTAATTTTACTTACCCTAGGATTAATTTATGAGTGAACTCAGGGAGGCCTTGAGTGAGCGGAATAGAGGATTAGTCCAATATAAGACCTCTGATTTCGGCTCAGAAAATTATGGTTTAATTCCATAACCCTCTTATGACACCCGTACACTTCAGCTTTACCTCAGCTTTTATATTAGGTTTAATAGGCCTAGCATTTCATCGTACCCACCTGCTCTCTGCACTGCTCTGGCTAGAAGGAATAATACAATCCTTATTTATTGCACTGGCCCTATGAGCCATACAATTTGAATCAACTATATTCTCCGCAGCCCCCATGTTATTACTGGCTTTCTCTGCCTGCGAGGCCAGTGCGGGTTTGGCCCTCTTAGTTGCCACGGCCCGAACTCATGGCACCGACCGATTACAAAACCTAAATCTCTTACAATGCTAAAAGTATTAATTCCCACAGTTATGCTATTTCCAACAATTTGATTAACATCGCCCAAGTGATTATGACCCACAACGACTGCTCAAAGCTTATTAATTGCATTTATTAGTCTTACCTGACTAAAGTGAGCATCGGAAACTGGCTGATCAGCCTCCAACATGTATTTAGCCACAGACCCCTTATCCACCCCCCTCCTAGTTCTCACATGCTGACTCCTTCCCTTAATAATTTTAGCTAGTCAGAATCATATCTACCCGGAGCCCATCACCCGACAACGTCTATATATTACCCTTTTAGCCTCTCTACAAACTTTCCTAATTATAGCATTTGGGGCCACAGAAATTATTATATTTTATATTATATTTGAAGCCACCCTCATCCCCACGCTTATTATTATTACTCGGTGGGGAAATCAGACCGAGCGCCTGAACGCTGGGACATATTTTTTATTTTATACTCTGGCAGGCTCACTGCCGCTTTTAGTGGCCCTCCTTTTACTTCAACAGACCACGGGGACATTGTCAATGCTAATTTTACAATACTCTCAACCACTTACACTTGACTCCTGAGGACATAATATTTGATGAGCCGGATGCTTAATTGCATTCTTAGTAAAAATACCACTTTATGGTGTACACCTTTGATTACCAAAGGCCCATGTTGAGGCCCCCGTGGCAGGCTCTATGGTTCTAGCCACAGTATTACTTAAGCTAGGGGGTTATGGAATGATACGAATAATGATTATACTGGACCCGCTTTCAAAAGAACTCGCCTACCCCTTTATTGTTTTAGCCTTATGAGGTATTTTAATAACTGGCTCAATCTGTTTACGACAAACAGACCTAAAGTCCCTTATCGCCTATTCATCTGTAAGCCATATGGGCTTGGTAGCAGGAGGTATCTTGGTTCAAACCCCTTGAGGGTTTACAGGCGCAATCATTTTAATAATTGCTCACGGATTAGTATCCTCCGCCCTATTTTGCCTAGCTAATACCGCCTATGAACGGACTCATAGCCGGACCATAATATTGGCTCGAGGCCTCCAAATAATTTTTCCACTAACTGCAGTCTGGTGATTTGTTGCTAATTTAGCAAATCTAGCATTACCACCTCTTCCAAATCTTATGGGAGAGCTCATAATTATCACTACTTTATTCAGCTGGTCTCCATGAACCATTATGCTAACAGGCCTGGGCACATTAATTACGGCGGCTTACTCCTTATATTTATTCCTTATAACTCAACGAGGACCAGCACCAAACCACATTAAAGGACTTCCACCATTTCACACTCGAGAACACCTATTGATAGTACTCCATCTTCTCCCTGTAATTCTTCTGGTAATTAAACCAGAACTCATGTGGGGTTGATGCTACTAGTAAGTATAGTTTAACTCAAGACACTAGATTGTGATTCTAAAGGTAGAGGTTAAAATCCTCTTACTCACCGAGGAAGGCCAGAGGCAATAAGTACTGCTAATACTTATATCCATGGTTAAATTCCATGGCTTCCTTAAGCTTCTAAAGGATAACAGCTCATCCGTTGGTCTTAGGAACCAAAAACTCTTGGTGCAAATCCAAGTGGAAGCTATGCACCCAACAACCCTAGTAATATCATCCTCACTTGTTCTAGTTATTACAATTCTTATTTATCCTCTCTTGACAACACTTAATCCCCACCCCAAAGATTCAGATTGAGCCGCAACCCATGTCAAAACCGCCGTCAGTGCCGCATTTTTTGTTAGCCTGCTACCACTTCTCCTATTTCTAGACCAAGGTACTGAGACTATTGTTACTAACTGACACTGAATAAATACAACCCTTTTTGATGTTAATATCAGCTTTAAGTTTGATCATTACTCCCTCATCTTCACTCCCATTGCCCTCTACGTAACTTGATCCATCCTTGAGTTTGCAACCTGATATATGCACTCAGACCCGAACATAAGTCGATTCTTCAAATATTTACTCCTTTTTCTAGTGGCCATAATTATTCTCGTGACTGCTAATAACCTCTTTCAACTCTTCATTGGGTGAGAAGGTGTAGGTATCATATCATTTCTATTGATTGGTTGATGATATGGGCGGGCCGATGCAAATACAGCAGCCCTCCAAGCCGTCCTGTACAACCGAGTGGGAGATATTGGATTGATTATAAGTATAGCCTGAATTGCAGTTAATTTAAATTCATGGGAAATTCAACAGATCTTCTTTTTGTCAAAAACTTTTGATATAACACTTCCTCTTATAGGGCTAATTTTAGCAGCAACTGGTAAATCAGCCCAATTTGGGCTGCACCCATGGCTACCCTCCGCCATGGAGGGCCCCACACCAGTATCTGCCCTACTTCATTCCAGCACTATAGTTGTTGCCAATATTTTTTTATTAATTCGACTTCACCCAATTATTGAGGATAATAACCTAGCACTAACAACATGTCTGTGTCTAGGAGCATTAACTACAGTATTTACAGCCACCTGTGCTTTAACACAAAATGATATTAAAAAAATTGTAGCATTTTCAACATCTAGCCAGCTAGGTTTAATAATGGTTACTATTGGGCTTAATCAACCTCAATTGGCGTTCTTACATATCTGCACTCACGCATTTTTTAAGGCAATACTGTTCTTGTGCTCAGGTTCTATTATTCATAGCCTTAATGATGAACAGGATATTCGAAAAATAGGCGGCTTGCAAAATCTATTACCATTCACCTCAACCTGCCTAACCATTGGTAGTCTAGCCCTGACCGGAACGCCCTTTCTGGCCGGATTCTTCTCAAAAGATGCCATTATTGAAGCACTAAATACCTCTTACCTAAACGCCTGAGCCCTAACTCTTACTCTTATTGCTACTTCCTTCACAGCTGTTTATAGCTTCCGAGTAGTCTTCTTCGTCACCATGGGTACCCCTCGATTCCTAGCATTATCCCCCATTAATGAGAACAACTTATCAGTAATTAACCCAATTAAGCGACTCGCCTGGGGAAGTGTTGTTGCGGGCCTTGTAATTACATCAAATTTCCTTGCGTCAAAAACACCTATCATAACTATGCCAATAACCTTGAAAGTGGCCGCCCTCACAGTGACGATTATTGGGCTATTAACAGCCATAGAGCTAGCCGGATTAACCAGCAAACAGTTTAAAGCCAGTCCTGCCACTTCACCCCACCACTTCTCCAACATATTAGGCTACTTCCCAGCAATCATTCATCGACTAATTCCAAAACTAAACCTAGTTCTAGGACAGTCTATTGCTACACAACTAGTTGATCAAACGTGGTTTGAGACTGTAGGACCAAAAGGAGCATCTTATGCCCAAATCAAAATAGCCAAAACTATTAGTGATACCCAACGTGGTATAATCAAGACTTATTTGACAATCTTCTTATTATCAATAACCCTCGCTGTCCTTTTAGCAGTAGTTTAAACTGCGCGAAGAGCACCACGACCCAGCCCACGGGTTAATACAAGTACTACAAATAAAGTTAATAGTAGCACCCATGCACTAATAACTAATAAACCTCCCCCAGACGAATATATTATGGCTACCCCACTAATATCCTCCCGTAGTATTGAAAACTCCTTTAGACTGTCAATGACAACTCAAGACCCCTCATACCAGTTTTCCCAAAACAAACCAACAACTAGGCCAACCCGTAATAAATAAATTAAAACATACCCAACCACAGAACGATCACCTCACGCCTCAGGAAATGGCTCAGCGGCTAAAGCCGCTGAATAAGCAAATACCACAAGCATCCCACCCAAATAAATTAAGAACAGAACTAAAGATAAGAAGGACCCCCCGTGCCCTACAAGCACCCCACACCCAACCCCAGCTGCCACTACCAAGCCAAAAGCAGCAAAATAGGGGGCGGGGTTAGAAGCTACAGCAACTAACCCTACAATTAAAGCCATCAACAGTAATGATACAAGATAAGTCATAATTTTTACTTGGATTTTAACCAAGACCAGTGACTTGAAGAACCACCGTTGTTATTCAACTATAAAAACCCTAATGGCAAGCCTACGAAAAACTCACCCTCTAATTAAAATCGCCAATCATGCACTAGTTGATTTACCAGCCCCCTCCAATATTTCAGTATGATGAAATTTTGGATCACTTCTAGGCTTATGCCTAGCCACACAAATTCTCACAGGATTATTTTTAGCCATGCATTATACATCTGATATTACCACTGCTTTCTCCTCAGTTGTACATATTTGCCGTGACGTTAATTACGGCTGACTAATCCGAAATATACATGCCAATGGCGCATCATTCTTCTTCATTTGCCTTTATATACACATCGCCCGAGGATTATATTATGGTTCTTACTTATATAAGGAAACCTGGAATATTGGAGTTGTTTTATTTTTACTCGTAATAATAACAGCCTTCGTAGGCTATGTCCTACCATGGGGACAAATGTCATTTTGGGGTGCCACGGTTATTACCAATTTATTATCAGCCGTCCCCTATGTTGGTGACGTCCTAGTACAATGGATTTGAGGAGGTTTCTCGGTAGACAACGCAACTTTAACCCGATTCTTTGCATTCCATTTCCTATTTCCATTTGTTATTGCTGCAGCCACTCTTATACATCTACTGTTTTTACATGAGACAGGCTCAAATAACCCAGCAGGCTTAAACTCGGACGCAGATAAAGTCACCTTTCACCCTTACTTTTCCTATAAAGACCTGCTCGGGTTCGTGGTTATGCTCCTAGCCCTTACATCTCTAGCACTATTTTCCCCAAACCTCTTAGGGGACCCAGAAAACTTCACCCCGGCCAACCCCTTGGTCACTCCCCCTCATATTAAGCCGGAATGATATTTCCTGTTTGCTTATGCCATTCTACGATCAATCCCAAATAAATTAGGAGGGGTCTTAGCCCTTTTATTTTCCATCCTTATCCTAATAGTTGTACCAATTCTTCATACGTCCAAGCAACGAGGCTTAACATTCCGGCCCTTTACCCAGTTCCTCTTTTGAACACTGGTCGCGGACATGATTATCTTAACATGAATCGGAGGTATACCAGTAGAACACCCGTTCATCATTATCGGACAAATTGCATCCGTCCTATACTTTGCCCTATTTCTAGTCTTAATGCCACTGGCAGGCTGACTAGAAAATAAAGCAATGAGCTTGCCCTGCCCTAGTAGCTTAACTCAAAGCATCGGTCTTGTAATCCGAAGATCGGAGGTTAAACCCCTCCCTAGCGCCAGAAAAAAGAGATTTTAACTCTCACCCCTGGCTCCCAAAGCCAGAATTCTAAATTAAACTATTTTCTGGTCTATATGGTCTAGTACATATTATGCATAATATTACATTAATGTATATGTGCATCTATGTATTATCACCAAAAAATTATCTAGACCATAAAGCAAGTACTAACATCTAAGACATACATAAGCACACATTTATGAACCAACTACGGAATCCTCTTGTATTGAGTCAGTCCTTGACCCAGCTAACTGTCGCATCCCCCCAACCTCCTCTGAACGACCCAACTCACATTTTCAGAGTGATTATTAATGTAGTAAGAAACCACCAACCAGTTTATATAATTGCATATTATTAATGATAGAACCAGGGACACAACTGAAAATAAGGTATATTATTAATTATTCCTTGCATCTGGTTTCTCTTTCACGGAACATGTTATGTGTTATCCACCCTAGAGATCTATACTTGCATCCGGTTACTTGTGTAGTTCATACGTTTAATAACCCCACATGCTTCGCGTTCTTTTATATGCATAGGTTCTTTTTACGTCTGCTTTTCATCTGCATTTCAGAGTGCACCCTAAAATGTTTAGACAAGGTTGAACATTTTCTCTTGATTGTGAAAACGTTGATGAATGATTTTAAGACATAACTTAAGAATTACATACGTTTATCTCAAGTGCATAATATATCCTTACTCAACACAGATCTATCCTATATGCCCCCCTTTTGGTTTTCGCGCGTTAAACCCCCCTACCCCCTACGCTCAGCAAATCCTGTTATTCTTGTCAAACCCCTAAACCAAGTAAAGCTCAACCAAGCGCATCAAAGTTAACGAGTTTTGGGGGTGTCAACTTATGCCATCACATATTATATATAACATATGAATTTATAATTCCATATTTTTACATGCATAAATAGCCTAAAAATGACGACTGAAAATTATTAATTAGACCTCAATACTAAAATTTCCAATTAAAAAAA